CTCTCATTAACGAATCCGTTGTTCTGAATGTACTCGAAAAAAGAACTCGGTTGTGTAATGATAAGACTAAAAAAGAATATTTACCCCAACTATATGATCCTTTCATAAATGGACCCTATCGTGGACGAATCAAAAAATTGTTTTCACTTTCAATTAAAAAGGAAATTTCTCGAAAAAATTCTATAGAAAAGTTTTTGATAAATAAGATTCATAGTATCCTTTTTATTATTAATCGCCTAGAATTTGAACAGAAACCAAATTCATTTGATACAAAAGCATGCGCAAAGCAAATGGATTATTTATTGAACTTAATCAATGAATTTGCTGTAAAATCAACATCAAGTTTAAATTTTAAAAGACCTTTTATAGTTCCTAAACATGAACAAGTAAGAATTGATTCAGAAGATAGAATAAAAGTTTTAAAATTTTTATTTGATGCAGATAGAACTCTTCCAAACGAGAAAACGATAAAAAAAAAATCTATTGCATTAACAGAAATACATAAAAAAATCCCTTACTGGCCATACAAATTAATTGCTGATTGGGAACTAGACGAGGAAGAACGAGAGGAGGGTGAGATAGAGAATATGCAGATTCGCTCAAGAAAAGACAAAAGTGTAATTATTTTTACTGATAACCAAGAGAATACTGATACTTATAGTAATACCCAAGAAACTGATGATACTGATGAACCAGATGAAGTTGCTTTGATACGTTATTCACAACAACCAGATTTTCGTCGAGACCTAATCAAAGGCTCTGTACGTGCTCAAAGACGTAAAATAGTTACTTGGAAATTCTTTGAGGCAGACGTGCATTCCCCCCTCTTTTTGGACCGAATAAACAAATCCCCTTTTTTTTCTTTTGATATTTCCGAACGTATAAACCGAATTTTTAGAAATGGTATGTGGACAAACACAGAACTCAAAATTTCGGATTCTAAAGAGAAAACCACAGAAGAAAGTGAGAAAAAAAAGGAAGAAGATAAAAAAGAAGAAGCCAAAAGAAAGGAGAAAGCACGTATAGAAATAGCGGAAGCCTGGGATAGTATTTTACTTGCTCAAGTAATAAGAGGTTTTTTATTAATAACCCAATCGATTCTTAGAAAATATATTATATTGCCTTCATTGATAATATTTAAAAATATCGCCCGTATGCTATTATTTCAATTTCCTGAATGGTCCGAAGATTTTAAGGATTGGAATCGAGAAATTCATGTTAAATGCACCTATAATGGCGTTCAATTATCAGAAAAAGAATTTCCAAAAGATTGGTTAACAGACGGTATTCAGATTAAGATCCTATTTCCTTTTCGTCTGAAACCTTGGCATAGATCGAATCCACGAGCCCCTTATAACGATCCAATGAAAAAGAAAGATTCAAAAAAAGATTCGTGTTTTTTAACAATTTTTGGAATGGAAGCAGAATTCCCTTTTGATTCTTCCAGAAAACACGAATCTTTTTTTGAACCCATTTTTAAAGAACTCAAAAGAAAAATTAGAAAATTGAAAAAGAAATGTTTTCTAATTCTAAAAATTTTTAAAGAAAAAACAAAATTGTTTCTAAATGTTTCAAAAGAAATAAAAAAATGGATCATTAAAAGGATTCTTTTTTTAAAAGAAATAAAAAAAGAACTATCAAAAATAAATCCAATTCTATTATTTGGATTGAGAAAAAGAAAAGTATATGAATTGAATAAAACTAAAAAAGATTTGATAATAAGTAATCTGATGATTCCTGAATCATCGATTGAAACTATACCATCGTCCGAAACTATACCTCGGAATTGGACAAATTATTCGTTGACAGAAAAAAAAATGCAGGATCTAACTGATAGAACAAACACGGTCATAAATCAAATAGAAAAAATTACAAATGAAAAAAAGGGCGGATTTAGAATTCCGGATAGAAATATTAGTTTTAACAAAATAAGTGATGATAATAAAAGGTTGAAAGCACAAAAAAATATTTGGCAGATATTAAAAAGAAAAAATGCTCGACTAATACGCAAATCACATTATTTTATAAAATTTTTCATTGAAAGGATACACATAGATATCTTTCTATGGATCATTAATATTCCTAGGATCAATACACAACCATTTCGTGACTCAATAAAAAAAAAATTTAATAAATACATTACCAATAATGAAACAAATCAAGAAAAAATGGATAAAAAAAATCAAAGTTTAATTCATTTTATTTTGACTATAAAAAAGACACTATATAATACTAATATTAGTAAAAAAAATTCAAATACTTTTTGTGACTTATCCTACTTTTCACAAGCCTATGTATTTTACAAACTCTCACAAACCCAATTTGTCAATTTTGATTTTTATAAGTTAAAATCTGTCTTGCAATATAATGGAGCAGCTCCTTTTATTAAGAATGAAATAAGGAGTTATTTTGTTGGAACACAAGAACTTTTTCTTTCTCAATTAAGACATAAGAATTGTCAGAATTCTGGAATAAATCAATGGACAAATTGGTTAAGGAATCATTATCAATATGATATATCTCACATTAGATGGTCTAGACTAGTACCACAAAAATGGCGAAATAGATTCAATCACCATTATATGAATAAAAATAAGGATTTAAGTAACTCATCTAAAAAAACGAAATTTATTCACTACGAAAAACTCAAAAATTTTGAAAAGGCTTCATTACTGAATGAAAAAGAGAATTTTAAAAAACAATATAAATATGATCGGTTAGCATATAAATCTATTAATTCTGAAAATACGAAGTACTCGTCAATTTATGAATTGTCATTACACGTAAAAAACAACCAAGAAGTTTTTTCGAACTCCAACACAAATAAACTCAAATCTTTTTATATGATGGAAGGTATTCCTATTATCCCTATCAATAATGATCGAGTACAACATGATATTACAGATATGGATAAAAATCTGGATAGAAAATATTTTGATTGGAGAATTATCCATTTTTGTCTTAGAAAGAAAATCAATATTGAAGCTTGGATCAATATTGATACTGACCCAAACAGTAATAAAAAATGTACTAAGGATAAACTTAATGATTATCCAATAATTGATAAAATGAATAAGCAAAATTTTTTTGATCTCACAATTCATCAAGATCAAGAAATCTATTTATCTAATCAAAAAAAAAAATTGGATTGGATGGGAATGAATGAAGAAATATTAAACCGCCCCATATCAAATCTTGAACGTTGGTTCTTCTCCGAATTTTTGATCCTTTATAATTTGTATAAAACTAAACCGTGGGTTATACCAAAAAAATTACTTCTTTTAGATTCTAATATAAATGAAAACGTTACTGATAAAGATCTTTTTATATCCTCCAATGAAAAAAAATCTCTTGAATTAAAAAAACGAAATAAAGAGCAAAAAGAATCAGCGGACCAAGCAAACCTTGAATCTGCTCTTTCAAACCAAGAAAAAGATGTTGAAGAAGATTATATGGACTCGGAGATGAAAAAACAAAAAAATAAAAAACAAGACAAGAATGATACAAAAGAGGAGTTTGATTTCTTACTAAACAGGTATTTTCAGTTTCAATTGCGATGGGATGATATTTTAACTAAAAAAATAATCAATAACATCAAAGTATATTGTCTCCTGCTTAGACTGATAAATCCAAGAGAAATAACTATATCCTCTATTCAAAGAGGAGAAATGAGTCTTGATATTCTGATAATTGAGAAAAATTTAACTCTTACGGAATTCATCAAAAGAGGAATTTTGATTATTGAACCAATTCGTCTATCTATAAAAAATGATGGGCAATTTATTATGTATCAAACCATTGGTATTTCATCGGTTCATCAAAGTAAACACAAAATGAATCAAAAATACAGAGAAAAAACCCATATTGATAAGAATTCTGATGAAGTCATTACCAAATATAAAAAGATGACTGGAAATAGAGATAAAAATCATTATGATTTGTTTGTTCCTGAAAATATTTTATCACCTAGACTTCGGAGAGAATTTAGAATTCTAATTTGTTTCAATTCTAGGAATAGAAATGATATGCATAAAAATTCAGCATTAGGGAATGGTAATAAGGTAAACAGTCAAGTTTTGGATAAAAACAAAGGATATAAAAAGAAACTTATTAACTTAAAGTTATTTCTATGGCCCAATTATCGATTAGAAGATTTAGCTTGTATGAATCGGTATTGGTTTGATAGCAATAACGGCAGTCGTTTCGGTATGGTAAGGATACATATGTATCCGCGATTGAAAATCCATTACTAGTAAAGTTTTGCTATCTTTCCCATAACGCAGCGGGTCGATGACGACAAAGAGGTGCGCACATTCAATGTCTTACATTCTATTCTGATACATGATACTAATTCAATGACATATCAATTCGATCTACAAATGAATCAATAAAATCGTCTGATTTTAGGACTAAGTTTTTATCGTTTTGGAGGATAGAAAACAACCATCCTTTTGTATACCTTTGTATACTGTATACCTTTTCAAATTTTGAAATTAAAATAGGATTGATTTAATTTGATTTAATAAAAATCGAAATTAGACCGAAATTAAGATTATTCTCTATACCAAACTAAAACAAGTGCCATTATTATTACTGATCAATAAAAATATCTATCAATAAAAATATCTTAAAATATCTTAAAAAAAGAAGGGGGGTTCGTTTTATGGTAAAAAATTCATTCATCTCAGTTATTTCACAAGAAGAAAAAGAAGAAAATAGGGGTTCTGTTGAATTTCAAATATTAAGTTTCACCAATAGGATACGAAGACTTACTTCCCATTTACAATTACACAAAAAAGACTATTTATCTCAGAGAGGTCTACGTAAAATTCTGGGAAAACGCCAACGCCTGCTATCTTATTTGTCAAAGAAAAATAGAATAGGTTATAAAGAATTGATTAATCGGTTGGATATTCGTGAATCAAAAACTCGTTAATTTGAAGAAGCATTTTGAATTATTTGATTTATTAGATCGTGAATTTGAATGAACTTTTTTTCGTTTTCAGCAATTCAATTCATGAAAGAGTGAATTAAGGAAAAACCTATGAATATACCAGCTACAAGAAAAGACCTGATGGTAGTCAGTATGGGTCCCCACCATCCATCAATGCATGGTGTTCTTCGACTTATCATTACTCTAGATGGTGAAGATGTTATTGACTGTGAACCAATATTGGGTTATTTACACCGAGGGATGGAAAAAATTGCGGAAAACCGAACAATTATACAATATTTGCCTTATGTAACACGTTGGGATTATTTAGCTACTATGTTCACAGAAGCAATAACAGTAAATGGGCCGGAACAGCTGGGAAATATTCAAGTACCTAAAAGAGCCAGCTATATCAGAATAATTATGTTGGAGTTGAGTCGTATAGCTTCTCATCTGTTATGGCTCGGCCCTTTTATGGCGGATATTGGTGCACAGACTCCTTTTTTCTATATTTTCAGAGAAAGAGAATTAGTATATGATCTATTCGAAGCTGCCACCGGTATGAGAATGATGCATAATTATTTTCGGATCGGAGGGGTGGCGGCTGATCTCCCTTATGGCTGGATAGATAAATGTTTGGATTTCTGCGATTATTTTTTAATAAGGGTTGCTGAATATCAACAACTTATTACACGCAATCCTATTTTTTTAGAACGAGTCGAGGGGGTAGGCATTATTGGTCGAGAGGAAGTAATAAACTGGGGTTTATCAGGACCAATGCTGCGAGCGTCCGGAATACAATGGGACCTTCGTAAAGTTGATCAGTATGAGTGTTATGACGAATTTGATTGGGAAGTACAGTGGCAAAAAGAAGGGGATTCATTGGCTCGTTATCTAGTCCGAATTGGTGAAATGGTGGAATCTGTAAAAATTATTCAACAGGCTCTCGAAGGAATTCCGGGGGGACCATATGAGAATTTAGAAATCCGCTACTTTGATAGAGAAAGGAATCCAGAATGGAATGATTTTGAATATCGCTTTATTAGTAAAAAACCTTCTCCTACATTTGAATTGCCGAAACAAGAACTTTATGTGCGAGTCGAAGCTCCAAAAGGCGAATTAGGGATTTTCCTGATAGGGGATCGGAGTGGTTTTCCTTGGAGATGGAAAATTCGACCGCCGGGTTTTATCAATTTGCAAATTCTTCCTCAGTTAGTTAAAAGAATGAAATTGGCTGATATTATGACAATACTAGGTAGTATAGATATCATTATGGGAGAAGTTGATCGTTGAAATGATAATTGATACACTAGATACACTAGAATTACAAGAGATCAATTCTTTTTCTAGATTGGAATTTTTAAAGGGGGTCTATGGAATTATATGGTTACTTATTCCTATTTTGACTCTTGTATTGGGAATTACAATAGGCGTACTGGTAATTGTATGGTTAGAAAGAGAAATATCCGCGGGAATACAACAACGTATTGGACCTGAATACGCCGGCCCTTTGGGAGTTCTTCAAGCTCTAGCAGATGGGACAAAACTTCTTTTCAAAGAAAATCTTTTTCCATCTAGAGGGGATACTCGTTTATTCAGTATCGGTCCATCCATAGCAGTTATATCCATTTTAGTAAGCTATTTAGTAGTTCCATTTGGGTATCGTCTTGTTTTAGCGGATCTCAATATTGGTGTTTTTTTATGGATTGCCATTTCAAGTATTGCTCCCATTGGACTTCTTATGTCAGGATACGGGTCAAATAATAAATATTCCTTTTTAGGTGGTCTACGAGCTGCTGCTCAATCAATTAGTTATGAAATACCATTAACTTTATGTGTGTTATCAATATCTCTACGTGCGATTCGTTGATATATAGACATAAACCTTTCTCTATTCTTCCTTTCGAGGAAAACGGTGGAATGAATTGAGTAGGGTTAGAGATCTTCATTTTTTTTTTTTTTATTCATTATTCGGATTGAAAAATTCAATAAAATAGTTATATTGAGTGAAAGAAAACAGCTTATATATATATTATATAATTTAGAATATATAAATATATAAATTCGCAGTAAAAATATTGAGTCTCATTTTCCATGTATAAGAGTTAAAGAGTTAAGCGAAAATAAACATAAACATAAGAAATCGTTTACCCCAAGCCAAGATTGGTCGATTAGTCATCCTGACTTGAAGCGGGCTCAAAAAATCCACCGTATTGATTTTTCACTATCATTTGTATGGATTAACATACATGTATTATCATAACGGAGGGTTGAACAAAAACGAGTGGATGGTTAGAAACACCAAAATATGTAACGGATTTGTAATGGAAATGGAAATTATGTAAATTATCCAAAAAGGGCTTTTTTACATAATATACAAACAACGAATACTAATCGGGGCTTAAAGTTAGTAGAAATTATTAGGAAGTACTCCCCAAGGCACTATTCCAATCCAGAGTATGCTCCTATCCACCGATGAAATACATAACTATTGGGAACGAAAAAATCCTTTATTTTGTAAGCCCTCTTTTTTTAAGAAATAGAAAGAAGAATAGGAACGAAAAAAAAAGAGAAAGAAACCCAATTCCAATAAAAAAATATATCTTTTTTATCCTTTTCCATATTCATATTCTATATTCATATATATATAGAATATATATCATAATTCATGAATTAATATGGAATTTTTTTTTTTCGTAAGTAAAAACGAAGGGTTAATTATGTTAGTTATATTTCTACAAGAAGTATTTTATTGAAGAATTAAGTTATTACTCGACAAAGAAAAATTGAAATTTTTTAAAGAAGGGGTGAGATCAATTCAGAAGTACTTTGTTTTTTTTTTTTATTTTATTATTAATTTATTTAATTATTAAAATAACAATTATTTAAAACTAATAATTATAACAGACAGAATTATATTGGTCTAATTTTGGACCGTCCAATAAGATTTGACCTTATCCATCCTACAAATGTATCAAGATAAAATAATACTTACCCGGTCCTTAGATTTATTTATGGCCTTTAAGGAGCCGTATGAGATGAAAATCTCACGTACGGTTCTGTAATAGCGATGATAACAGTGATGGTATCACCGACTATGATTATCTAACAGTTCAAGTACAATTGATATAGTTGAGGCGCAATCAAAATATGGTTTTGGGGGGTGGAATTTATGGCGTCAGCCTATAGGGTTTATCATTTTTCTCATCTCTTCCCTAGCAGAATGTGAGAGATTACCTTTTGATTTACCAGAAGCAGAAGAAGAATTAGTAGCAGGTTATCAAACCGAATACTCGGGTATAAAATTTGGTTTATTTTATGTTGCTTCTTATCTAAACCTATTAGTTTCTTCATTATTTGTAACAGTTCTTTACTTGGGAGGCTGGAATATATCTATTCCAGACATATATGTTTCTGAGTTTTTTGAAATAAATAAATTAGGTGGAGTCTTTGAAGCGACGATTGGTATCTTTATTACATTAACTAAAACTTATTTGTTCTTGTTCATTCCTATCACAACAAGATGGACTTTGCCGAGGCTAAGAATGGACCAACTATTAAATCTTGGATGGAAATTTCTTTTACCGATCTCTCTCGGTAATCTATTATTAACAACTTCTTCTCAACTCTTTTCGCTGTAAAGGAATATTCTATATTCACAATTTGTCTCAAACAAGAGAAATAAACAAACATAAAATTATTCATATATATATTCACGATATGTTTTCTATGGTAACTGGGTTCATGAATTATGGTCAACAAACAGTACGGGCTGCAAGGTACATCGGTCAAGGTTTCATGATTACTTTATCTCACGCAAATCGTTTACCCGTAACTATTCAATATCCGTATGAAAAATTAATCACCGCGGAACGTTTCCGTGGTCGAATTCATTTTGAATTTGATAAATGTATTGCTTGTGAAGTATGTGTTCGTGTATGTCCTATAGATCTACCCGTTGTTGATTGGAAATTAGAAACAGATATTCGAAAGAAACGATTACTAAATTACAGTATTGATTTCGGAATCTGTATATTTTGTGGTAATTGTGTTGAGTATTGTCCAACAAATTGTTTATCAATGACTGAAGAATATGAACTTTCTACTTATGATCGTCACGAATTAAATTATAATCAAATTGCTTTAGGTCGTTTACCAATGTCAGTAGTTGACGATTATACAATTCGAACAATTTTTAATTCACCTCAAATAAAAAATAAGTAAATCTCTTGATTCAAGAATAAATTCCAATTACTTTAACAATACTAAGGTTCGGTTTTGATTTATTTATTTAAAAGAAATAAAGGTTCTTTTGTTTTGTTTGGTCAATAACTAGAAATGAATTCCAACTATTAATTGGTTGATTAAGAAGCGAATCTTTATTTTGATTGAAAATCTATTAATTAATATATCTGTATATATTTCGAAATAAAAAATTTCGGATTAGACCTATTCCTTCAGATAAAGAATAAAATTAGCCCAATAATTGTACCTACATTTAGTCCTATCTCTTAGGATTTAATTAGGAATTTTTGAAAAATTATTAAAAAAAATTTCTGATCGGGTCTCAATAAAGTCATGAAAAACATTTAGATTTATTTATCTCTTATTTTACATATAATGGATTTGCCTGGACCAATACATGACTTTCTTTTAGTCTTTCTGGGATTGGGTCTTATACTAGGCGGTATAGGTGTGGTATTATTTACCAACGCCATTTATTCTGCCTTTTCATTGGGGCTGGTTCTTGTTTGTATATCCTTATTTTATATTCTATTAAACTCCTATTTTGTAGCTGCTGCACAACTTCTTATTTACGTGGGAGCTATAAATGTTTTAATTGTATTTGCTGTGATGTTTATGAATGGTTCAGAAGATTACAAAGATTTTAATCTTTGGACTGTTGGGGATGGGATTACTTTACCAGTTTGTACAAGTATTTTTGTTTTACTAATAATTAGTATTACGGATACGTCATGGTACGGGATTATTTGGACTGCAAGATCAAACCAGATTATAGAGCAAGATTTGATAAGTAATAGTCAACAAATTGGAATTCATTTATCAACAGATTTTTTTCTTCCATTTGAATTCATTTCGATAATTCTTTTAGTTGCTTTAATAGGCGCAATTGCGGTAGCGCGCCAGTAATAAATTTCTAGAATTTCCAACAGTAATCAAAATTCAACTCTGTTCTGTGTTATTACATTTTTTTATCTTCCATTTTAAAATTGGTTTTAAAATTGGTTATGTCTAAAAGTCAAAATAAAAACTCTTTTATTTAATCTATTACCAATACAATATATTTCTTTGTTCCGCACTTTATATTCTAGTCAATTGAATCTGTTGAATTGTTATTCAGTTCATATTGAAATGAATCAAAATTGATAAGGAGTTAGTCAATGATGCTCGAGCATGTACTTGTTTTGAGTGCCTACTTATTTTCTATCGGTATCTATGGATTGATCACAAGCCGAAATATGGTTAGAGCCCTTATGTGTCTTGAACTTATACTGAATGCGGTTAATATAAATTTCGTAACATTTTCTGATTTTTTTGATAGCCGGCAATTAAAAGGAAATATTTTCTCAATTTTTGTTATAGCTATTGCCGCCGCTGAAGCAGCTATTGGACTGGCCATTGTTTCGTCAATTTATCGTAACAGAAAATCAACTCGTATCAATCAATCGAATTTGTTGAATAAGTAGTGTAGTATTAATCATAGAAATTACAATATTCATAAATTCTAATTAACATGACCATACATTAAATCTAATCCATATTTTAGAAAATGTAAGAAATCAAAGTATCTTGGTTCTATCGTATGAGTCGATCCAGAAGTAGATTGCTTCCAAATTTCTGGTAAATTATTGATTCATCTGGTGTCTAAATATATGATTCATTTACAAGTTTACTAGATCGAAAATTTCTGACGTTTAAAAATTTATAGATCCAATGTCACATTCAGTAAAGATTTATGATACGTGTATAGGGTGTACTCAATGTGTGCGAGCCTGCCCAACTGATGTATTAGAAATGATACCTTGGGATGGATGTAAAGCTAAGCAAATAGCTTCTGCTCCAAGAACAGAGGACTGTGTCGGTTGTAAGAGATGTGAATCTGCTTGTCCAACGGATTTCTTGAGTGTTCGCGTTTATTTATGGCATGAAACAACTCGAAGTATGGGTCTAGCTTATTAATACGTTTCAGAAAACCCTACTCGAATACATTTGATTTTTTTACCTTTACCGACAAAAACCCGCGCTCAAAATATATTTATTTCGAGCACGGGTTTTTCTGGTCCAAGTTTATTTTGTTTTTACTATGAATAATTTTCCTTGGTTAACGCTAGTTGTAGTTTTGCCAATATCCGCGGGTTCCTTAATTTTCTTTCTTCCTCATAGAGGAAATAAGGTAATAAGGTGGTATACTATATGTATATGTATAGTAGAACTCCTTCTAACAACCTATGCATTCGGTTATCGTTTCCAATTGGATGATCCGTTAATGCAACTAACGGAGAATTATAAATGGATCAATTATTTTGATTTTTACTGGAGATTGGGAATAGATGGAATTTCTATAGGACCCATTTTACTGACAGGCTTTATCACAACTTTAGCTACTTTAGCGGCTTGGCCCGTTACTCGAGATTCACGACTATTCCATTTCCTAATGTTAGCAATGTATAGTGGGCAAATAGGACTATTTTCTTCTCAAGACCTTTTACTTTTTTTCATCATGTGGGAGTTAGAATTAATTCCCGTTTATCTACTTCTATCCATGTGGGGTGGAAAGAAACGTTTGTATTCAGCTACAAAATTTATTTTGTACACTGCTGGAGGTTCCGTTTTTTTATTAATAGGAGTTCTGGGTATTGGTTTATACGGCTCCAATGAACCGACATTAAATTTTGAAACATCAGCTAATCAATCGTATCCTGTAGCACTGGAAATAATATTTTATATTGGATTTCTTATTGCTTTTGCTGTCAAATCACCGATCATACCCCTACACACATGGTTACCAGACACCCATGGAGAGGCACATTATAGTACTTGTATGCTTTTAGCCGGAATCTTATTAAAAATGGGAGCATATGGGTTGGTTCGGATCAATATGGAATTATTACCCCATGCCCATTCTATATTTTCTCCCTGGTTGATGATAGTAGGCACAATTCAAATTATCTATGCAGCTTTAACATCTCCGGGTCAGCGTAATTTAAAAAAACGAATAGCCTATTCTTCTGTATCTCATATGGGTTTCATAATTATAGGAATTGGTTCTATAAGCGATACAGGGCTCAACGGGGCCATTTTACAAATAATTTCTCACGGATTTATTGGCGCTGCACTTTTTTTCTTGGCCGGAACGAGTTATGATAGAATACGACTTGTTTACCTCGACGAAATGGGCGGAATGGCCGTCTCAATTCCAAAAATATTCACGACTTTCAGTATCTTATCAATGGCTTCGCTTGCATTACCGGGCATGAGCGGTTTTGTTGCCGAATTGGTAGTTTTTTTTGGAATACTTATTAGCCAAAAATATCTTTTAATAACAAAAATCTTAATTACTTTTGTAATGGCAATTGGAATGATATTAACTCCTATTTATTCATTATCTATGTTACGCCAGATGTTCTATGGATACAAGCTTTTTAATGTCCCCAAAAACTCTTATTTTTTTGATTCTGGACCGCGCGAGTTATTTATTTCGATTTCGATCCTTTTACCGGTAATAGGTATTGGTATTTATCCCGATTTCGTTTTCTCATTATCAGTTGAGAAGGTCGAAGCTATTCTATCAAATTTTTTTTATAGATAGTTTTTGTCAATAAAAAAAAATACGATGATTTTAAAAATCGTTCATTGTCCAAAAAAAGTCTTTTTCAGCTTTTAAGTTAAATAAAAAAATTGAAATTCTATTATAAAAATATAACCAGATATTTTGACATTTTGAGAACCATTTGAATCAAGTAATGGAAATAGAATGATTCAAATGGTTCTTGATGGTTGATATAAGGATTTCATAATGTATGCTGCCCTAGGCTTTTCGTTGTCAAGTACTTTAAATTCAATTAGAAATTCAATTAGATGGTAATGTAAATGAACCATAACTATGTAACCCTATTCCTAATAGATTAACCCCAAAATAACATATCCAAATTATAAGAAAGCCCATTGAGGCCACAATTGCAGAATTTTCAGTTTCATAATTTTTATTTGTTCGGATATGTAAATAAATCGCAAATATAGTCCAAGTAATAAATGCCCAAGTTTCTTTTGGATCCCAATTCCAATAGGATCCCCATGCTTCATTAGCCCATACTGCTCCCGAAAGAATACCTATGGTTAAAAGGGTAAATCCTAAACTAATAATACGATAACTCCATCGATCCAATTGTTGAATTAATTGATATCTGTAATAATTCTGAGAAGAAATCAAAGAAGTGTTTTTTAACACATTGTTTCTTTCATTCACGTATTGAATCTCACCAAAGGCAAATTGCTCAGTTAACAAATTTTTGCTTTTACTAAAAATCCTTATGGATTCTCGAAATGTAATGACTAGAAGAGCTAGTGATAATAATGATCCACACAAAAGAGCTGCATAGCTCAACACCATCATACTTACGTGCATCATTAACCAATGTGATTGGAGAGCCGGTACTAATATTGCAGATTGATGCATTTCATTTAAAAGACCTGAAGTAGCGAAACCCTGGGTAAACATAACACTTGGCGCCGTTATTGCGCTTAAATGGTTTTTATGTTTTTTAAAATACGGAATCATATGAATAATGGAAAAACCCCACGACAGAAAAATTAATGATTCATATAAATTGCTTAATGGTAAATGCCCAAAATAAATCCAACGAATAACTAATAATCCTGTTATGCAGAAAAAAGTAGCTATCATGCCCTTTTCGGATGAATCATATAGTCCTACGATTTCATCGACAAATAAAGTTATCAAATGAATTGTAATTACAATTGAAATGATCGAAAAGGATATATGAGTTAATATACGCTCTAAAGTTGAAACTATCATAAAATTTATTAAAGGGATTCTCAATTATAGGAATTGAAATAGGGAATTGAATTCATTATAGGGCTTACTCTTTTAGAAAAAGCCATGCCGCTACTCGGACTCGAACCGAGATGCTCTAGCACTGCTTCCTAAGAGCAGCGTGTCTACCGATTTCACCATAGCGGCTTATTCAAAATCATAATAACCTATTTTTATTCAATCGTCGAGATTGGGAGGGTTAATTCAATATTTTTTTAGGAAACATTCAAATTGATGACTAAAAATTTGTTTCAAAATCAGGCATTTAATCTAAACGTTTTCTTTAATAATATTAATAATCTTATCTTTTGTTTATTAGTTATTTTTATTTTAGAGTATCCTTTTTTTCAGTTAACTAACAACGGGATTTTTCATTTTTTAGTTTATTACTTTTTTATTACTTTATTTATGGTCTCCTGAAAATAAAAGCAACATTTGTAACGAGATAATTTTGTCATGGCTCGAACTAAAAAATAACAAAATGAATTCCATTCTCTAATAGCAATAACAATATAAAATGGAATTCATTTTGTTTTAATAACAAATGAAATATTAATTTAGATAATAATCTATTATTATTCGATTAATATTATTTATATTCTTGATAACTTGGAAATTTTACAAAAAAAAATTCTAACAAAAATTAGAATCATTTTTTTGAATTAGACCTATTCATATTATTTAGTCTATTGTTTAATTATTTATTTGTCACACAAAAAAAACTTTTTGAGTTACCGGTAGAAAGAGATTTCGCTAATGAAAAAGCTTTCAATGCTGCCCAATATCCTTTCTTTTTCCAAAGATTTTTACGAATACGTTTTTTGGAACTAGAGGTGCGCTTTTTTGGAACTGCCATTTTAAAATTATAATCGGTTCATCGGTTGGATGTGAAAGACATCTAGTGTTCAAAATCAATTGTTCTTTACTATATCTCTAGCTAGCTATTCTAGAAATTGCATTCCCTTGGTGTTTGGAAAAATTGTTTAAAATA